AAATAAGAAGACTTTTTACGAAAAAACAGGAATAGATATTCGCATTCATATACATAAGAATTATGTAGGAACCAAAAGAATCTTTTCTTTATTTTTGAAAAGACGTGAATGGATTTCTTTGAAGTAATTAGACTATTCAAATTATGATATTCGTGAAAAAAAAATCGCAATAAATGCAAAGAAGGAACATCTTTGATCCAGCATTGAAGGATTTGAACCAAGATTTCCAGATGGAGGGGATGGGGTATTAGTAGATCTGACACATAATTTAAATGCGAGAATTTATCCTCTAAAAAGGGAAATATTGAATGAATAGATCGTAAATTCTGAGATTTCGGTATTTTTTTTTCTTCAAGGGAAGATACTAATCGCGACGAGAATGGAATTTCCAGAATGACTCCAAAACCTTCTGATACCATTTGAGAATAAAAATGAGAAGAAAAAGAATTCTTGTAACCCCAAAATCCATTTTGGTTAGAATCAGTCAACGAAGAAATCAAAGATTTCTGTTGATACATTCGAGTAATTAAACGTTTCACAAGTACTAAACTAGATTTATTGTCATAACCACTAATTTCCACAGGTTCGTAAAAAATCAAACTATTTAAGATATGATCATGAGCAAGTGAGTAAATAGACTCCTTCAAGAGTAGCGGATATAGGAAGTTTTGTTGCCGAAATCTATCTTTTTTCAATATAAATATCCTTGTAATTCTGCCATTTACATAGATTTCTACTGGAACCAAAAGAGGGAGGCACTTTTTGTGTTATGAAATGATACATGATACATAGTGCAATATGGCCAGAACGGCGTATGTGTATTAGTATATTGTTTATCTTTATCTTATACTAAACTCCTATAACTAGAATAGAATTCTAAGAAGTAAAAGATTATATAAAAGTAAGAACAAATAAAGAATATATACCCCGGAGACAGAGAGCCCAATCTACAGATCTTTTTCCTTTCCCTTTCTATACAATTTGGTTTTCTTTTCCTTGTTAATATAACTAGAATAACAATAAAAAAAAAATAAGGAAAGGTGTAAAAATCTTTTATTTTCGCACCTTGATCACTCTTTTGACTTTGGAAAAGATATTCTTTTTTTTTTTATCACTATACTATTTCTTCTACACATCCGTCTCCAATCCATAATAAAGAATAATTAGGATTAATAAAAAAAAGAATCAATGGTCCCCTCACAATTCACAAGAGAACCTTTTCCCACATAAGGCACTAATCTATTTTTAACGTCTAATTAGTAATTTGATCGGGTAATCATTCAAATTAAGAAGGGAAGCTCGTTGCTTTTTTGTCTTACTCGAATTGGAGCCATAAGGCTCTATCCATTTATTCACTAGACCCGCCTATCAAATACTTTACTGAACTTCAAAATTTTTAGAAAAAGAAAAATTCTTATGTTCGTTCTATTATGAGTACTAGATTTCTTCTTTTTCTATGATTCTATTATTCTTTTGTCTATTTTTCTATTCTTTTTACGACATGCTTTTTTTTCCATTCATTACCTTTCAGGATCAGTCGCGGTCTTATAAACTCTACCAATAGTCTAGACGAATTCCTTCATCCAAATGCGTAAAAGATCATAGTCGCAATTAAAAGCCGAGTACTCTACCATTGAGTTAGCAACCCGGATCAATATGAAGTGTAGATATGATCAAAATAAAAAAAAAAGAAATTCAGCAAACCCATCCATTTTACTAAAGTCAAGGAAAGAGCCAATATGGAGTGAGGAGAAAAAGATCTATTTATCTACGATCAAATTATATTTGTTCGAGACGCCGTTGTCAATATGAATGGACTTTTTCAAAAACAAATTTCAATAAATTCGAAATTATATAGAAATTTGTGTTGGATTAGCACAACATAAAAACATAAAGAAGAAATAATAAATTGGAGCAGAAAAAAAAATAAGGAATAAGGTAGAGATAGAAAAAAATATCGAATTTTTTTAATCAAAAAAAAAGGTACAATACAAATACAAGAAGAAAGATTACCCCCCTTGTTGGGGGGTTCCACAACAAGAAGCAAGAAAAAAAATAAGAATAAGATAAGTATGAATAGAACAAGAAAAGAACAAACTTTGAATAAAGAATTACACAAAGATAGGTACTAGTTACACTACCTTTTTTTATTCATGACTCTAGTTTTTTCTTTCTTTTTTATCAAAAGAAACTCAAAATTCTTTAAAGAATTCTGCCTTCCTTAAAATATCATGAACAGTTCCTGTGGGTTGAGCACCTTTTTCAAGGAAATATAAAATAGCAGGAACATTTAAATAAGTTTGATTCTTTATCGGATCATAGAAACCTACTTTTCGAAGATCTCTTCCTTCTCTTCGGGATCGAACATCAATTGCAACGATTCGATAGATGGCTCATTGGGATAGATGTAAATAAAAGATGCCCCCCTAGAAACGTATAGGAGGTTTTCTCCTCATACGGCTCAAGAAAAAATGATTCTAATTTCTAGAATTTCTGTTTCTATCTATCTATATAGATAGAAATAAAAAGAGAAATGTATCCATAAAGAATTAGACTGTAATTTGAGCCTTTTTTCCTTACAGAAAAAAGAAATATTATTCGTACTCCTAACTCAAGTTGGATAGTTTTAAAAGAGTTTGAAAGGAAATCCTTAGAATTTCTTGAGCTGTCTCTAACCTCTTTTTTTGTCTCCTTTCGGATCTATTTTTTTACTCATTCTGATCCAATTGTTGAGACAAGTGAAAATAGTGTTTCCTTGTTCCGGAATTCGTTGTCTTTGCTTTGCGCTTTGTGAAATCATTGGGTTTAGACATTACTTCGGTGATCCTTGCTCCTTTTCAAAAAGGCAGCAACATACCTTTTGTTTTTTGTTCTTTCTATGGAAAAAGGGAAAAATCATACGAAAGATTGATTCCTTTGTGATACACTCTTGATCAAAACAGTTTTAAAATTTCGACAAATTTGACTTTTTTTATTTCAAACTTGTTCAAATTTGAACCTCTCCATTTATCTATATTTTAGATATTGATGATATATTTACAAAGTTGGTCTAACTTATTGATTGTCACTAACCCTAGATTATTCCCCCAAGAAATGAATCAATCATTTTTGCTCGAGCTCCATCATATGTTATACCATTATATAGCATTAGTCTTTTTATTTCGATTTAGCAACCCAAGACAAATGAAATTAGGTTCCTAGCAGAACAAACTATGTCGAGACAAGAGCATCTTCATTCGTATAGAAAATGGTGGATGTCAAAATCCACAGCCAATCATGTCCTTCAAGTCGCACGTTGCTTTCTACCACATCGTTTCAAACGAAGTTTTACCATAACATCCCTCTAATTTTATTGGAATTTGGAACCGTATGCAATTGATTCAATATGGAATCATGAATAGTCATTGGCTGAACCGATACATCATAATCCACACTTATCTATCTATCAATAGATAAATGTTTATCCGGAAAGTATTTCACTTAATTTAACCCCATATTTTCTCATATGAAGAAAATAACATGAAAAAAAATCAGTTTTAAGCAAACTTATTTACATCTTCAACAGATCTTTCGGGATTGTCCATCATAAAAATCCCTCTAAAAAAAAAAAAAAAATTAGAAACCTCAAAAAAAGCCTTTGACTTTACTTTCATTCAAACGAGAAATAAATCCCCCATGAATGGATAAAAATTTTATCCACTTTAACTAAATAATATACTAAACTAAATGTAATAATTATGTATTTCTATATAGAATAAGAATATTTAGAATAGATATAGAAAATATTTCTGAAAATTATATGAAATTAATCTATTCTAATATGAATATTCTGAATATTTTCATATTTTTTATTTATGAATTAGTATTTGATGATTCTAATGATTATGTATTATGATTATAATATTATGATTTACGTATTATTTACCATCTTCAATTTAATCTGATTTTCATTTAAAACAGAGAGATGGTTTGAGAATTTCTTTGTTTTCATTATTATGGAGTAAAATAAGTCTCGTGTAAGGTAAGATCAAAGAGAAAATAAGAATCCGAGGAGTCTGATCTTTTCGTATTAATCTCCATCATCTCAAACAAAAAATTGTTAATGAAAGTCATCATGAATATTTAAGAATCAAATACTTTAGTAAAAAAAAAGATATGATTCTAAGAATGATTCTTAGAATTAAGATTGATAACATTGTATCCAACATTAAACAGAAAATTGTTTAATGAAATTTTAAATTTCAATAGAGAAGAATCTTTCGTTTCTGATGGAAACGATCTGGGACGGAAGGATTCGAACCTCCGAGTAACGGGACCAAAACCCGTTGCCTTACCGCTTGGCCACGCCCCATTTTGATTTTGTATAAGAAAAACTAAGCTAAATATTGGTTATTCGTCAATAACCAACCAAAAGAAATATAGGACATGTTGTCGCTAGGATTCAACACAATAGATATAGAATCAAAAAGATTCATTGATCATTACATCGAATTCAATTAAGATATTGTATGAAAATAGAATTCCTTGTATTCTCATTTGATTGGAGAATGTAAGGAAGGATTCTTGATGGGGGAAAAGTCAAAGAAAAAGAAGAATTTCTTTCTTTTATCCGCCTTTTTCTTTTTAAATTTTCCCTCAGAAAAACAACTCAATCCAATATGATAATTTATTATCATTTCAATTGAATTTTAATCTTTAAGAACAAAAAAATGTTTGTTATGGTTAATATCTTTAGTTTAATCTGTATCTGTCTTAATTCTACCCTTTATTCGAGTAGTTTTTTCTTCGCCAAATTGCCCGAGGCTTATGCCTTTTTCAATCCAATCATAGACATTATGCCGGTTATCCCTTTACTCTTTTTTCTCTTAGCCTTTGTTTGGCAAGCTGCTGTAAGTTTTCGATAAAAAAATAGGAGATTTTGATCCTAAAAATCAATAAGATCAGATAAGTCTGACATTAGGAACCCTAGATTCAAAAAGCAAAATTTTTTCTATTTTATATTCAAATTCAATTTGAATAAGGGGGCGATGATCTTTAATAAGTTTAGTTCTTCTTTTGTTCTGACCTTTCCTTTATAAGATCCCATACAATACCTAATTAGAGATATGGCAAGAAATTTTTAGTAACGAAAAAATATGAATCTTATTACATTAGAAAGAAATTTGTGAAATGAATTAAAAAAAAAAGAAGTTTTTTTTTCATCTTTATAGCGTCATATCAAAATAGTGTATAGTGTGTGTCGTAAATATAGGTGATCTATTTCCTTAAAAAAAATGATCTTATCTTGGAGATTTGTAATGCTTACTCTTAAACTCTTCGTTTACACAGTAGTAATATTCTTTGTTTCTCTCTTCATCTTCGGATTCTTATCTAATGATCCGGGGCGTAATCCTGGGCGTGAAGAATAAAAAAAAGAGATGAGATTCGTTTTTAGTTTTTCCTTGATTTTTTCATAGGTAAATGTATCAATAAATGGAAAAGATACTAGATAAAGATAAAAGATTGATAAAAGAAAATAATCAAAATTTCTTCCAATTCTAAAATTTAAAGTGATCGAGGGGGGGGTCGGAGAGAGAGGGATTCGAACCCTCGGTACAAATAATTCGTACAACGGATTAGCAATCCGACGCTTTAGTCCCCTCAGCCATCTCTCCCCATTCCAAATTGGAAATTTCTCATGTGATGTGACACGTGAAGTCAAGATTGAGAACAATTTTGATTTTCCTTCTTTTTTGATAATGATTCGAAACATATTTCTCCAATAGAAAGAATACCTTACTTCTTTTATTTTGTACAAAAGGTTCATTTCCCGGCCTGGTTAAGTACTGGCCGGGCCAGTACTTCTTTTGTTCCAACGAATCAATTTCATTTTTTTTTTTGATATCCAATCAAAATTGTTCTTGAAACAAGAAGAGCAATTTTCATTTCCATTCCTAATTATTAGAAATTCTTTGAAGAAATTATCTAAATTATCTATATCTAGATTAATATGATTATAAAGGAAGTATTAAGAAAGAAAAGAAAGAAATATATCTGATAAGATCAATAATATCAAATAGAAAAGACATTTTTCTAAATTGAGACTAGAAATCATTTACTTGTTAAAGGCAAAGGACAAGTGAGGCCAAATCTACCCGAATTCATAAAATATGGCAGTTCAAGTGGGGGGAGGTTGAAAAAAAAAGTAAATTCAGTAATGACTTACAACAACCAAACAAAAAAAAAAAGACTTATAACTTTAGTACACTATTTCAATTTGACTAAACTTTTTGTCTTTTTTTTTCAAGTTTTAAAGCCCGCGCCGCGGAGGAACAAAATACGTGTTAATGCTGGAATTTTAATAATTCGGATGCTATCTTGACTGCGTCTAATTACTTTGTTGGACAAATGGTACATTCATACCCAATAATGAATATGTAGCGGGTATAGTTTAGTGGTAAAAGTGTGATTCGTTCTATTAACAACTTCAATAGTTAAGGGTTCTTTCCATTTTTTTTTCATATTACGATCAAAAACTTTATTTCTTAAAAAGATTTAATCCTTTACCCCTCAATAGGATATTTGAGGAAAGAATATACATTCTCACGATTTCTATCCAAAAGTCAATCAGAATTTTAATAAAAAAATTGGATTATGGAGTCAAGAAGCATAATTTTTTTGATTGGTTCAATTCTTCCAATTGAATGAGTATAAATAAAGGATCTATGGATGATAGTATAAAACTTTCAATCGTAACTAAATCTTCAATTTTTGCGCTGGAAAAGGGAGATTGAAGCCAAATAGCTAGAAAACGATGGTTTTGGTTTACTAGAACCCTCGGCTTATTGTTTCAGCTCGGTAGAAACAAAATTATTTTCCTTAGGATCCCACGAGTAGAAATAGGGAACGAAGTAACTAGACTAGAAAGATTTGATAGAATCCCCCCTCTTCTAGAGGGATCATCTAGAAAGCGAGTAGCTTTAGATGCATTCGGAAAAAGCTGACATAGATGTTATGGATCTCATTTTTCTCTGGTGGGAATACATTGATCTTCCATAAAGGAGCCGAATGAAACCAAAATCTCATGTTCGGTTTTGAATTAGAGATGTTAAAAATGATCAACCAACGTCGACTATAACCCCTAGCCTTCCAAGCTAACGATGCGGGTTCGATTCCCGCTACCCGCTATATATTCCTTAACTTCATATGATATACAGATATCATTATCCATTTTGATATACATCCTTCTTTATTATTGTATTCCCTAAATCCGTCTAATCTAATCCTTTTTATTTTTCTGAAAAAATGTGAAAATAGGAATGAAGGGCGTCCATTGTCTAATGGATAGGACAGAGGTCTTCTAAACCTTTGGTATAGGTTCAAATCCTATTGGACGCAATTTATTTCTATCTATCTATTCTAGATAGAGAATAGAAAAAAAAAAGAACTTTCTTTTATATTTTCTAAAGGATAAAGGGCACTTTTTTGAAGAATTCAAATCAGAAATATTTATCAAGGATT